TAACTCCCATCCACAGAGTTTTCGTGAATTCATAGAATTCATACAACTTTTTGTTTTTCCATTTCTTTCTTTGTTCCGAACCATTCTTTGAATTCGAACTCTTCTTCTTGATTGAATTTCTTTATTCAATATTTAATTCACAGTTACAAATGAAACAGAAGGGCTTTTATTGGAATCCCTATCCAAATTTTCAGTAGTAGGGGGGCAGATTAGATATATCTTTTAACCCATATATAACTAGCTGAATATTACATATACATGTCTTTCTTCCATAAAGTAAACCAACTATTCGTATCTTGGATCCAGCCAGATTTGAATTTTTATTTTGAGAAACACCCATAAAGGAAAGTTGGCTTATAGCCATTATATATATTACATATACCTAGTTTGATCCCATTCTACTAAACAACCCATTTTTTTCTGAATCTCATTTTTTGTAAACCCTTAATCTTCCTTTTATTTAGCGTTATCCCGCATGGATACAATCCCAATCAATCTAAATGGTCGAATTCCTTAGTCTAAATCATTGCATAGAAATATAAGTCTTTGGTTGATCTAAGTTCATATAATTTTTTCTTTATTAATATTTTCTTTTGGTCAATCTTTGAATTGACTAAAACCGACTGAAATGGGAATTTTTCTATAGAACCTATTTTTTTTTAATTGCATGTCGTAAACAAATAAAGAATTCTTATTCAGATTATGACTTCTAAGATTGGAATTGAATGAACAAAACAATCAAAACAATATAAAGAGAACACTCATTGGAAGGAGATATCAATGAGACAAACAAATTTTAGGAAAAAGATCTAAAAGATCTCTTTCCTTTTTTTTTTACAATTCTCCAATATCGTAATCTTTTTTACTATTCTTCTAGATCGTTTCGCGAAGTAGATTATCTCGAGTAAGACATAGATTGCCTTGTACTAAACTAAAAAAGAATATTTCGAAACTTAGTCAATGATGTCCCTCCATGGATTCACCTATATAAGCCCCAGCTAAAGTTGCAAAAATAAGAGCTTGAATACCACTTGTAAATAATCCAAGGAACATAACAGGTATAGGAACCACTAAAGGTACTAACGAAACAAGAACAACAACTACTAATTCATCCGCTAATATATTTCCGAAAAGTCGAAAGCTAAGCGATAAGGGTTTTGTGAAATCTTCTAAAACGTTAATGGGTAAAAGGATTGGAGTTGGTTGTATGTATTTACTGAAATAACCCAATCCTTTTTTGCTAAGGCCCGCATAAAAATATGCTATTGACGTAAGTAAAGCTAAAGCAACGGTAGTATTTATATCATTCGTAGGTGCGGCCAACTCCCCATGAGGTAACTGTATGATTTTCCAAGGTAAAAGCGCTCCTGACCAATTAGAAACAAAAATAAATAGAAACATAGTTCCAATAAAAGGAACCCATGGACCATATTCCTCTCCAATCTGGGTTTTGCTCACGTCTCGAATAAATTCAAGGACATATTCGAAGAAATTCTGACCGTCAGTAGGAATGGTTTGTGGATTCCGAACAGCTACAATGGCTGAACCTAATAAGATAACAATTACAACCCAAGAAGTAATAAGTACCTGGGCATGGACTTGGAAACCGCCTATTTTCCAATAGAAATGTTGGCCTACTTCCACACCGGATATCTCATATAACCCTGTTAATGTGTTGATAGAACATGATAGAACATTCATATTGTCCTCTGAAAGAAAGAAAACTTTACAAGAAATTATTTTGATTCAACCATCTTTTTTTCGACTTGTCCGCTTGAATTGTATATTTTAGATACCAACGAATTACATAGCTATTTTTATCTCTTTTGCGGACTTCAAGACTAGTAACAGACTTCATCAATCTATAGAATTCAAAAAAGAATTTATTTATCTTATTATTAATCAGGGATTTCGTATATAGCTAGAACAACCTTCACAAATTGCAAATACTAATTTGTTAAGAATTAATCGGATTGAAGCTATAGCGTCATCATTCGCTGGAATCGAAATATCTGTGAGATCCGGGTCACAGTTTGTATCAATTAAACAAATTGTTGGAATTCCCAAAGTGACACATTCTCGAAGAGCCGTATCTTCTTCTTGCTGATCAACGATTATTACAATATCAGGTAACCCTGTCATATATTTAATCCCGCCCAAATATGTTTGCAAGTGAGATAACTGTCTTTTTAATCGAGCTGCATCCCCCTTGGGAAGGCGGTTGATTCCCTCTGTTATTTTTTCCATTTCCATTCTCAAGTCCCTGAACTTTTTAAGTCTCATTTCTGTAGTGGACCAATTCGTTAAAAGACCCCCGAGCCATTTTTTATTAACATAATGACACCGAGCCCTTATTGCAGCCCGCGCTACTGAATCAGCCGCTTTCTTTTTGGTACCAACAATTAAGAATTGTTTTCTCCTACTTGCTGCATCAAAAACCAAATCACAAGCTTCTGATAAAAAACGAGCAGTTCTAGTAAGATTTGTAATATGAATACCT